TAAATCAATGGAAAGTCTTGATGCTATTGGCCATACCAGTGGAAGTGATGAACCCCTTCTAAATGATACGGAGAAAAATTGGAGTGATAGTGTTAGTTATAGTTTCAGTAATGTTGATTATTTATTTGGTATCAGGGATATTTGGAGTTTGATCTCTGATGACACTTTTTTAGTTAGGGATAGTAATGGTGACAGTTATTCCATATATTTTGATATTGAAAATCATAGTTTTGAGATTGACAATGATAGTTCTTTTCTGAGTGAATTAGAAGGTTTTTTTTCTAGTTTTTTGAATAGGGGGTCTAAGAGAAACAATCACTACTATTATCATTACATGTATGATACTCAATCTAGTTGGACTAATCACATTAATAGTTGCATTAATAGTTATCTTCGTTTTGAAGTCAGTATTAATAGTTCCATTTCAGGTGGTACTGACAATTACAGTGACAGTTACATTTATAGTTTCATTTGTACTGAAAATGTAAGTGGTAGTGAAAGTGGAAGTTTTAGTATAAGAACTCGTAATAATGGCAGTGATTTCAATATAAGAGGAAGATCTAATGATTTCGATATAAATAAAAAATACAGACATTTATGGGTTCAATGTGAAAATTGTTATGGATTAAATTATAAAAAACTTCTTAGGTCAAAAATGAATATTTGTGAACAGTGTGGATATCATTTGAAAATGAGTAGTTCAGATAGAATCGAACTTTCGATTGATTCGGGCACTTGGGATCCTATGGATGAAGATATGGTTTCTATGGACCCCATTCAATTTCATTCAGAAGAGGAACCTTATAAAGATCGTATTGATTCTTATCAAAGAAAGACAGGTTTAACTGAAGCTGTTCAAACAGGCATAGGTCAACTAAACGGTATTCCCACAGCAATTGGGGTTATGGATTTTCAGTTCATGGGAGGTAGTATGGGATCTGTAGTAGGTGAGAAAATCACTCGTTTGATTGAGTATGCTACTAATCGATCTCTACCTGTCATTATTGTGTGTGCTTCTGGAGGAGCACGCATGCAAGAAGGAAGTTTGAGCTTGATGCAAATGGCTAAAATATCTTCTGCTTCATATGATTACCAATCCACTAAAAAGTTATTCTATGTACCAGTCCTTACATCTCCTACAACCGGTGGAGTAACAGCCAGTTTTGGTATGTTGGGAGATATCATTATTGCTGAACCTAATGCGTACATTGCATTTGCGGGTAAAAGAGTAATTGAACAAACATTGAATAAGACAGTACCCGATGGTTCACAAGCGGCTGAGTATTTATTCCATAAAGGCTTATTCGACCCAATCGTACCACGTAATCCTTTAAAAGGTGTTCTAAGTGAGTTATTTCAGCTCCATGGTTTCTTTCCCTTGAATCAAAATTCAAAAAATTAAAGTATAGCACTAGATTCAGTTATTTTGTTTGTAGCGAACAAGTATTTAGTTCATCATAATAAAAAAAAAACTAAGAAAAATGTTCTTTGGTGATATAAGTTACACTTTCTAGTAAGAGTCAGAAGTTTCGGATAATTTTTTTTCTTCCGGATCCAGATCTATTTTTTATCTTACCCCTATTCATGATTAGGTATTATGAACCTCTATCAACAGGATAAAATAAAAAAGTGAATTTCTCTTTCCGAGGAATTCGAATTTGGGGAAATAAAAAGAATTTTATCTGGCTATCTTACGCATTAATTAAGATAGACAATAATGAAAATAAAAAGAAATATCAAATATGGAAATGAAATAAAATAATTTCTACATCTATCGCATTTTTACTATGAATCCCTGTTTGTTGGATCCTATTATTTAGAGTCGCGAATTCATAATGAACTTCATTTTCATAAGAAAACTCCTTTTAAATAAAAAACTCCTTATTAGATTAGAAAGAAAGATAGAAAGAACATAAGGATGGGAGAAGAAGGAAGAATAATAAAATTTGTAAAAGAAGATTACCCTATTTATATTCGTGTAGAAAGATGAATAGGTACACTTAATTTAGTTCTACATTTTTGCACTTATTATCTATCCTTTTTTTTATTAAAATTTAATATTTTAATATAAATATATTATTTATAAATTATATATTTATATATACTTAGTAGTATAATATTATATAAAATACAATAGTCAATATTACCTAATATTACTTATAATAGATATACTTATCATATCATAAGATATCTTTCTAATAGATACAAATATATAGATACAAATATTAAATCGAGGCACCCATTCTATGACAGATCTCAACTTACCCTCTATTTTTGTGCCTTTAGTGGGCCTAGTATTTCCGGCAATTGCAATGGCTTCTTTATCTCTTCATGTCCAAAAAAATAAGATTGTCTAGATCCAATGGGACCAAATCCTATCAATTTATTTCAACACTGTATCATAATACAGATATTTTTTTAGTGCAATATGGTACGATATGTGGCTCTTTCCACACACAAATGAAAGAACTGTTATGTATGTGGATACATGCTATCTGCATAAATGCATGTATATATATATATAGCTGGTTAAAAACGGATCAGTAAATATTTTTAATAGAAAGTCAATGTATCTAACCAATTACTCCACATCAGAATAGTGCTAGTTGATGAAAGTTACTTCGGGATCAAGAAAGGTAAAGTCAAATTTGGGTTATTCTCTCAATTCCAATCGAATGCAACTGGATCTAGTATAGTATGAATTGGCGATCAGAACATATATGGATAGAACTTATAAGGGGGTCTCGAAAAACAAGTAATTTTTGCTGGGCCTGTATCCTTTTTTTAGGTTCACTAGGATTCTTAGCGGTTGGAACTTCCAGTTATCTTGGTAGGAATCTGATATCCATATTTCCATCTCAGCAAATTATTTTTTTTCCACAAGGAATCGTGATGTCTTTTTACGGGATCGCAGGTCTGTTCGTTAGCTCCTATTTGTGGTGCACAATTTTGTGGAATGTAGGTAGTGGTTATGACCGATTCGATAGAAAAGAAGGAATTGTGTGCATTTTTCGTTGGGGATTTCCTGGAATAAATCGTCGCATCTTCCTTCGCTTCCTTATGAGAGATATCCAATCAATCAGAATTGAGGTTAAAGAGGGTCTTTATCCTCGTCGTGTCCTTTATATGGAAATCAGAGGTCAAGGGGCCATTCCCTTGACTCGTACTGATGAGAATTTGACTCCACGAGAAATTGAACAAAAAGCTGCCGAATTGGCCTATTTCTTGGGCGTACCAATTGAAGTATTTTGAAATGAATTGAACACAATAAAGAATAAATGTTTTCTCGGCATGGGGGAAGGAACTTGCTAATTCCCTTTTTAATACAATTGAAGTCTTTTTGGAATGTTCATTTGAAGAAAACATGTTAGATTATTCTATTTCCTCCTTCCTTTGTCGTGGCGACTCCCATAGAATAAACCAAAAAAGCAGGAGGGCGTATATGGAATAACTATAATAAACTATACTATAATAAAGAAGAAAATTAAGAAAAGAATAAATTTTTGTATACCATTTGTATACCAAAAGTATTTCGTATGCGTATGGATCCCAACTCAATTCTTTTCTACTAGAAAATTTCTACTAGAAAAAAGTCCAATCTAAGGCTAATATAATAAGTAGGGATTCATCAAATATATCCGAACATTTATTTCGTAATACGGAATTCATCTCATCTTTTTAGGCCCAAAATTTTGATGATACCTTTTTTCCTTGGTTGTGGCTAGGCGGTGAAACATTTCGAAATAATTAACTGAGGGGGGTTTTCGTTTCTAAATCCGATTCGTTATTTTAAGTGGGTTTTCGAGTATTCATAGAAAGGAACAAATGAAGATGAAATTGCTTCGAATTTGCCCATTCGAATTTGCCCAATTGAGATATCTAGGAATAATATTGATTTTGCATTTTTATCCGAAAAGGGCGAACCCTTATCCCATTTCTATATTCCTTCTAGATCCAAGAACTAAACTCAATTTTGACACAAAAATTGGAATGAATAGACCCATAGGTTCAATACCTTGTTATAGAACTCGTGCTTCAGAGAAATATCATATAGAGTCAACGAATGAAGCAGGTTCATTAACGATTCAATTCACAGATAAAAAATGAAAAAAAAGAAAGCATTGCCTTCTTTCCCATATCTTGTATCTATAGTATTTTTGCCCTGGTGGGTTTCTCTCTCATTTAATAAATGTCTGGAACTTTGGGTTACAAATTGGTGGAATACCGGGCAATCCAAAACTCTCTTGAATATCATTCAAGAGAAAAACGTTCTAGAAAGATTCATAGAATTAGAAGAACTCTTTCTGTTGGACGAAATGATAAAGGAGTACCCGGAGACACATATACAAAAACTTCGTATAGGAATACACAAGGAAACGATACAATTGGTCAAAACACACAATGAATATCATCTCCATATCATTTTGCATTTCTCGACAAATATAATCTCTTTCGCTATTCTAAGTGGTTATTTTTTTTGGGGTAATGAGGAACTTGTCATTCTTAATTCTTGGGTTCAGGAATTCCTCTATAACTTAAGTGACACAATAAAAGCTTTTTCGATTCTTTTAGTTACTGATTTATGGATTGGATTTCACTCGACTCATGGTTGGGAACTAATAATTGGTTCGTTCTACAACGATTTTGGATTGGCTCATAACGATCAAATTATATCTGGTCTTGTTTCCACCTTTCCAGTTATTCTAGATACAATTGTGAAATATTGGGTTTTCCATTATTTAAATCGTGTATCTCCTTCGCTTGTAGTCATTTATCATTCAATGAATGAATGAAGAACTCATTTGATCTCCTGATATCAATCAAATAAATCAGAATCTTTCTTCCTTTATAAAGAAACCATTTTGAATCTTACTTAATTCTTTATATTTTATTTCTACCAGTTAAAGGTATTCGTCCTATATTACAGTACAACTATTCCAGTACAATGACAGACTCGTGCATAGGGAACTTTACTAGTTCCCTATCTAATTTATTGTAGA